ATTGTATATGAATGGACCATTTGTCGAACAAGGGAGTGAGACGTAATCAAGATAGGATCAGAATCATGAAAATTGGAGTGAGTGCTGACGTGTTCCGACGGGGGACTTAATGAAATAGGAGAAGAAGGTTCATTTAAATAACAAGTTATATCTTTTCTTTTGCTGGGGGAATCGTTACTGACAGTTCCGGCCCGAAAGAGCCATTGAAGTCGGAACATAAAAATAAGTTGAATTGTGCAAGAATCCATAGCTCCATTTTTTTTTATTCCAGTAAAGTAAGTCAATCGATAAAAGGAAAAACAAAGAATAATAAGAAATGACACTCCTGTCATAGGAATGGAAATAGCCCTTCTTGCTGCTTCAATAACAAGTATTTTCGTTTTCAAATCAGATAAATCATTTGATCTATGATTCATTGGAACAAAACAAGGAATGGCCTGGCTAGGTATAGGTACTGGCCAGGCCGGGGGAATAAAAGAACCTTTCGTACGAAATCAAAGAGGTACTCTTTCTATTGGAGATATCTGTTTCGAATCCTTATCTAAATGCAATTGCTGATAAAATTCGTATATATATAGAATAAAGAAAAGAAAGATAAAGAAAGACTTTTATCAATCTTTACTTCACGCGTCACATATGAATTATCCTTTTGTAATTGGGAGAGATGGCTGAGTGGACTAAAGCGACGGATTGCTAATCCGTTGTACGAGTTATTCGTACCGAGGGTTCGAATCCCTCTCTCTCCGTTCCCTCTGATCACTTGAGAGTTATCTTTCGAATTCGAAAAAATCTCGAGCCCTTGTTATCTTAGTTAAATGTATGGAATAGAGAAAATCATAAGAAAATTCAGAAATCAAGCAACGAAAAACTTCTGATTTTTTTATTTTATTCCTCGCGTCCAGGATTACGTCCTGGATCATTAGATAGGAATCCGAAGATGAAGAGAGAAACAAAGAATATCACTACTGTGTAAACGAAGAGTTTGAGAGTAAGCATTACACAATCTCCAAGATCATTTTTGGGGGAAATAAGGGAATAGATTCTCTATTTTTGTACCACATGTCCCATTTTGACACCAAGAAATGGAGTGGTTTCTAGAAAAGAAAGGAATTTGCAGGAATTCATTTGTAATAAGATTCTGATTCCTTCGTTACCAAAATGATCTTTCATACCCACAATTAGGTATTGTGAGGGACCATACATAAGGTCTTTGACCTCCGGAAAGTCAGAATTAGAAAATGAGGTGATCCAGATTCATCGCGGCTATCCAAAAGAATTTCAATGTTTGAATCGAGAGTTCATAATGTAAGACTTCTCTGATCTTATCAATTGTTAGAATAGAATTTTTCCTTTTTTAGCGAATCAATCATGAATGTTTCTAGGACAGTATTAAAGATCTCATCGAAAACTTACAGCAGCTTGCCAAACAAGGGCTAAGAGAAAAAAGAGTACAGGTATGACTGGCATAACATCTACGATTGGATTGAAAAAAGCATAAGCCTCGGGTAATTTGGCGAAGAAAAAGCTACTCGAATGAAGGGCAGAATTAATACAGATACAGATCAAACTAAAGATATTAAGCATAACAAAAATTTCGCTCTTGTGGAGAATTTCATTATTAGTGAGTTGGGGAAAAATGAAGAAAGAAGAGAAGATAGGCCAAACAAAAAATCCTTCTTTTTCTTTGAACTCCCCCAATCAAAAATCCTTCAATTCTCAAATGAGAATAGAAGGAATCATACTTTCATACAATATCTTAATTGAATTATAGATAATGATCAATGAATTTCTTTTGATTCTACATCTACACGTGTCGAATCCTAGCAACAACCTATTCCATAGACATTTGGGCTGGAATTGACGAACAACCAATATCCATATTAGTGTTATTAGTGTCAAATAGAAATCTCAATGGGGCGTGGCCAAGCGGTAAGGCAACGGGTTTTGGTCCCGTTACTCGGAGGTTCGAATCCTTCCGTCCCAGACTGATTCTATCAGAACAAAGATTGTGCTCTTTTCTTTAACAATCCTCTGTTTAAGAGTGTAATGTTGGATACAATGTGATCCAATCTTTCTTTCTGATTTCTAATGATTCAGAGAAGAATCATATCTTACCTTTCGATCCTGTTTCTGTTTCTCACAAACAGAAACAGAATCGAGTGTCAATGCCACGTGGATGGAAATAAATATCTTTTTGATATAGGTAGGATGGGAACAAAGATCAAAGTTCCATTCAAAAAAAAAAGATTGGGTGGCCATTCAGCGTATGCCCGTCTCCCCCCCGCTCATATTCATATTGAAGTTAGTTAGTTATTTAGAGAGACTTTATGCCCCCTATTTATCAAATTTGGATTCCCACATGATGCATTCTGAGTCGACATGCGGAAGAAAGGTAAAGTAAATAGGGGTAAATGACTAATTTTATGTGGATCCTGAATTCTAAACAGGAGGAGTTCTTGGTACTAATTCCATCACTGGGATTAAAGCTCCTAAGACTGGGGTGGGGCAAAATAAAAATAAAATAGAAACAACGAATGAATCTGGACCCATTCGGCTTTGTACCTATACAAGATGGTATAGCATCCCATAAGAGGATCTTTTTTTGATTGGCTTTGAGTATGATTCATGATCCCCATAGAATTCGTGTAGATACGAGTTAATTAGCAAAGGAAGGTATCAATTTCAATCAATATCTGTGTCATCCGGATCTCATTAACAAACAATAAAGTTCAATACGGAACAGATGTATTTTCTTTGGACTTAATTGCTTTTATTTTGCATCAGGCTCCAATGAATAATTGGAAATCAATGTAACGATGGGGGGGGGATTCATAGATTCCATTCACTTTAGTTTATCTTTATGGAAATGGAAAAATTTCTGAACCTGAAATAAAGCAAAATCCGTAGAAAATGAACCATGCTCATATGTAGTTTTATTGTTCTATTTCAGTGACACCGGTATTTCGGTTTCGGTGAAAAAGATTTGTGATCTCTTAAATATACACGATGACCCCCGGTGACAATTGTTCGGTGTATCTGATGGATACGGAAAGGTCATACTCCTACGATTTGGATTTTCTCAATCAGATGAAAGAATAGCGACCTTAATCTTATCTTCCATGAGCTCTTTTCTATCCATCCCCATGAAAACAACTAAATTGGATTTTTTTCTCGACCCATCCATCTGATTTAAATCATTGATGATTCAATTGGAAAAGAAACATGGATTTCTCTTATGATGATCGAATTCGCGTCTCTTTAATCAATGAGATATCTGCTAAACTTTTTAGTTACTCGTTGTGATTGTGCCGACTTGTTGATTTGATTGATTTAGAGATCAAATTAAATTCAGTCTTTACAGGAAAACTTATTTATAGTAATGATAATGATGTCGAAGTAGGAAATTCTTGAAACCATTTTATTTTTTATGATTCCTTACCTTATAAATCCTCGCTATTCGAAGAAGTGTGAGATTGGTGAATCTATCCTATCGAGTCACTTGCGACTTTTCCGGGTCATTAGAATAGCTTATTTGGTTAATGACTCATTTTATTTTGTTCCAGTATTGGTAATTCCAGTATTGGTAATCGAATTAAAGACTCGTCTTTAGTTTAGTTGTTCGAGAAAGAATTGGAATTGGATCTTTCATGATTGATCGTCCCGAACAATATAACAATATGTTGAAGATGTAGATGTAAATAAGTGTTAAGCAACTCATTTCTTCGTGTTTTTTATAAATGTGTTTCATTCCTATAACAGAATATGGGTTAATTTGGCTTTTTGCTGAGATTTCCCCAGAGAAATACCTATTCATACATATATAAAAATAAAGTATGGACTACTATGCACCGATGGAGCCAATGACTATTCATGATTCCATATTGAATCAATTCCATACCGGTCCAAATTAGAGGAATGTTATGGTAAAACTTCGTTTGAAACGATGTGGTAGAAAGCAACGTGCGACTTGAAGGACATGATCGGCTGTGGATTCTTGCATCCACCATTTTTTTATATATCAATGAAGATGCTCTTGGCTCGACATAGTTTGTTCTGTGCCACCAGGACCCCATTCGGGGGGGGTTGTAAATAGTACATGATGGAGCTCGAGCATAAATTCTTGATTCATTTATCAGAGGGAAGGATCTAGGGTTAGTGCCAGTCAATAAGTTGGAACAACTTCGTAAGTATATCTTCGATATAGAAATCGCAAATTCGAACAAGTTTCAAATAAAAAAGCAAAAAAAGGAAAATTTGTCGGAATTGGTAAAACTATTTCGATCAAAAGTGTATCACAGGGGAATCAACCATTTGTATGATTCTTCAATAGAAAGAACAAAAGGTATGTTGCTGCCATTTTGAAACAATTAAGGATCACCGAAGTAATGTCTAAACCCAATGATTCAAAGCAAAGATAAAGGATACCGGAACAAGGAAACGCCATTTTCAATTGTCTCAATAACTAGATCAGAATGAGAAAGGAAAATCGATTCTAGACGAGACAAACAAAAGAGGTTAGAGACGGCTCAATAAATGTCTAAGGATTTCCCTTCGAGCTCTTTGAGAATTACCCAACTTGAGTTATGAGTACGAATGAGATTTCTTTTTTTTTTTTTTTATTCCTTCCAAAAAAAAAAACGACTCAAATCCTAATCTAATTGATGATTTTATGGATCCATTTGCCACTATATACAATACATAAATTCGAATCATTCTTTCTCGAGCCGTACGAGGAGAAAACCTCCTATACGTTTCTAGGGGGGGCATTGTTCATCTATATCTATCCCAATGAGCCATCTATCGAATCGTTGCAATTGATGTTCGATCCCGAAGAGAAGGAAGAGATCTTCGTAAAGTGGGTTTTTACGATCCGATAAAGAACCAAACTTATTCAAATGTTCCTGCTATTCTATATTTCCTTGAAAAAGGCGCTCAACCTACAGGAACTGTTCATGATATTTCAAAGAAGGCGGAAGTATTTAAGGAACTTCGAATTAATCAAACGAAATAAAATTTATGAAATAGAAAAAAAAGATTGAGTGAAATAACTGGCAATTGAGGGGATTGCCATCAATCAGATGGTTTTCGTTGGGACTCTACGAATAAATAAGGGATCAATCTTGCTATTGTTTGTACTTCTATTGAAAACCAGAGATTTTTTCCTACTTCTTCTTTATTTATTCCCCCCCCACACACTTCATTTCTTATCTATGTAGTGCCAATCCAACACAAGTCTTTATTTTCTTTATTTCATTTTTTTTCTCAAAATTCAATTTATATTGACAATGGTGTATCGATCAAATATAATTCGATCGTGGATAAATAGATCTATTTATCTACGTCCCATAAGTTTGTTTCTTTACTTCACTAGGTTCGCCGGATTCACTGTGACACAAGAAGTATCTTTTTAAGATAATGAAAAAAAAAATGATCAAAACAAGGGGGTCCACAAATTTTTACATCTATCTATATTTATCCGTGAATCCGTTGTATTTGAATCTGATCTGAACATTTTGATGTTCATAATTGATCATCAAATGTTTCTTTTAGATTTGTTGCTAGTTCAATGTTTTGATGGGGTAGGGCAATCCAATCTCTTTATTTCTTTTTTTTTTTTATTCCGATCGTATCTACACACCATATTTATACGGGTTGCTAACTCAACGGTAGAGTACTCGGCTTTTAAGTGCGGCTAGGATCTTTTACACATTTGGATGAAGCAACAGATTCGTCCATACCATTGGTATGGTTTGTAAGACCACGACTGATCCTGAAAGGGAATGAATGGAAAAAACAGCATGTCGTATCAATGGAGAACTCTGAGAATACTTCCTGGGTCGGTAGAAAATCTTGTTTTGATTCTTGGAACGGTACCAAATCAATTCACAGTTTGGTCGAGTGAATAAATGGATAGAGCCCTAATGGCTCCAATTATAAGGAAACCAAAAGCAACGAGCTCGGTTCATAATTCGAATGATTACCCGATCTAATTAGACGTTAAAAATGGATTAGTGCCTGATGCGGGAAAGGGTTCTCCTGTGAGTGGATCATCGATTCCTTTTTTTTTCATGAATCCTAACTATTAACTATTCTTTCTCTATTATGGAGTGGAGACGAATGTGTAGAAGAAACGGTATACTGATAAAGAGAATTTCTTCCAAAGTCAAAAGAGCGATCGGGTTGCAAAAATAAAGGATTTCTAACCATCTCTTGTAACTATAACGAACACAAACAAATTGGATGGAAAGAGAGAGGATCCGTTCATTGGACTCCCCGTCTCCGGGGTATCTATTCTTTTCTTACTATATACCCTGTTCTGACCGTATCGCACTATGTATCATTTGATAACCCAAGAAATCCCCCGTGCCTTTGTATAATTTCAAATGGAGGAATTACAAGGATATTTAGAAATAGATAGATCTAGGCAACGACACTTCCTATATCCGCTTCTATTTCAGGAGTATATCTACGCACTTGCTCATGATCATGGTTTAAATGGATCGATTTTTTACGAACCTATGGAAAATTTCGGTTATGACAATAAATCCAGTTCACTAATTGTGAAACGTTTAATTACTCGAATGCATCAACAGAATCATTTGATTCGTTCGGTTAATGATTCCAACGAAAATAGATTCGTTGGGCACAACAAGAATTTAAATTTTCAAATGGTATCAGAGGGTTTTGCAGTCATTATGGAAATTCCATTCTCGCTGCGATTAGTATCTTCCCTAGAAGAAAAAGAAATAGCAAAATCTCATAATTTACGATCTATTCATTCAATATTTCCCTTTTTCGAGGACAAATTCTCACATTTAAATCATGTGTCAGATATACTAATACCTCATCCCATCCATCTGGAAATCTTGGTTCAAACCCTTCACTGCTGGATACAAGATGCCCCCTCTTTGCATTTATTGCGATTCTTTCTCCACGAGTATCGTAATTCGAATAGTCTCATTACTCCAAAGAAATCCATTTCTCTTTTGAAAAAAGAGAATCAAAGATTCTTCTTGTTACTATATAATTCTCATGTATATGAATGTGAATCCGTATTAGTGTTTCTCCGTAAACAATCTTCTCATTTACGATCAACATCCTCTGGAACTTTTCTTGAGCGAACGCATTTCTATGGAAAAATAGAACATCTTGTAGTAGTGCTTCGTAATGATTTTCAGAAGAACCTATGGTTGTTCAAGGACCCTTTCATGCATTATGTCAGATATCAAGGAAAATCCATTCTGGCTTCAAAGGGGACTCATCTTCTGATGAAGAAATGGAAATCTCACCTTGTCCATTTTTGGCAATGTCATTTTTACTTGTGGTCTCTACCGGACAGGATCCATATAAACCAATTATACAATCATTCCTTATATTTTCTGGGCTATCTTTCAAGTGTACGACTAAACACTTCGGTGGTAAGGATTCAAATGCTAGAGAATTCATTTCTAATAGATACTTCTATTAAGAAATTCGAGACCCTAGTCCCAATTATTCCTC